TTTTATTCCATTTACTTTACTGGAATAAAAAAAAAAAAAAAGAATAAAATAATTAAGAAATGACACTCGGATTCTATTCTATTCTGTATGATAGGAATAGAAATTGCCTTTATTATGATTGTTCTTGAAACAACAACAATCATTAATCATTTTTTTTTTTCAAATCAAATAAATCATTTTTTTCTATGATTCATTGGAACAAAAACGAAAGACCCGGCCCGGTCAGGCCCGGGGGCCGCGCTGTGGAAGTAAAAGTAAAAAAGGATCTTGCAGACGAAAGCAAAGAGGTACTCTTTTTTTATTATTTATTTAATTTTAATTTATATATTTATTATTACTTTCTATTTACTATTTATTAATTCTATAATTTTTTTATATAAGAAATTCATTGCTATATAATTTATAGTTTATAGTTTATATAATATATAATATTCTTGGGGCATTAGGTGGTTATATATCTAAATTTATATTCATTGGAATAGTGGAGTTGAGATATCGCTTTCGAGCCCTTCCCTTACTTTACCTAAATGAAATCACTGATTTTTATTTTCTATATTTTTATTTTCTATTTTTCTATGTCTCTATAATTAGATATCTATATAATAATTATATACTGAATAATAAAGAGGTATAAAGAGAGGGCCCTTTTTCAAGCCTTACTGTTTTTGTGTAATATAATCTAGTAATTATCCTTTTTCTTTCAATTTGGGGAGATGGCTGAGTGGACTAAAGCGTCGGATTGCTAATCCGTTGTACGGGTTTTTCGTACCGAGGGTTCGAATCCCTCTCTTTCCGCTTTAGTCAATGACTTGGTATTTTTTCTTTATCTTTCAATTTCTCTTTCAACGAGTCTTTTTTTTTATTTCATTTTAATTAATAGTTAAAAATGTGGAATAAATAAAATCCTAAGAACATTTTAAAATCAAGCAAGGAAAACAGAAACTTTATTGTTATTTTTTATTCTTCACTCTTCACGTCCAGGATTCCGTCCTGGATCATTAGATAGGAATCCGAAGATAAAGAGAGAAACAAAGAATACCACTACTGTGTAAACAAATAGTTTAAGAGTAAGCATTACACAATCTCCAAGATCATTTTTTTTGGAAAAAAAAGATAATAGATTCTCCATTTTTATACCACTTATTTTGACACCACGAAATTATTTTTCTAAATCTATAGAAATAAAAAAGAATTTTCAGAAATTCATTTGTAATAAGAGTCAAGTCTTTCATTACCAAAAGCTTTTTCATACCCGCAATTAGATATTGCGGAGGAATCTACTAGGTTCTTTCACTGTAAAAAAGGGTCCGAATGAGGAACTGGGGGGAGCCCAGACTTATTGTGGCGATCCAAGAATTTCATTATTTGAATCGAAGGGTTATACTATAAGACTTATCTGATCTTATGAATTGTTAGAATTTTTTTTTTTAAGAATAAATCATGAATTTTTCTAGGACCTTATTAAAGATCTCATCGAAAACTTACAGCAGCTTGCCAAACAAAAGCTAAGAGAAAAAAGAGCAAAGGTATTACTGGCATAAAATCTACGATTGGATTCAAAAAAGCATAAGCCTCGGGCAATTTTGAGAAGAAAAAACTACTTGAAGAAAGAGCAGAATTAAGACAAATACAGATCAAACTAAAGATATTAAGCATAACAAACATTTTTTTCTTTGTTCTTGAAGATAATTGTATTTATTTCGATTGAGTTATTAATATGATGAGTTCTTAATATGAGTTATTATAATCTTATTTTTTTTTTTTGAATTAACCCAATCAAAAATCCTTCAATTCTCAAATCAAAAGAGAATAGACAAAACCATACTTTCATACAATATCTTAATTGAATTGTATGTAATGATCAATAAATGTCGTTTAATTCTCTATCTAAATGTCTCAAAATCCTAGCAACACTCTAATCTATTCTATATAGATTTGGACTAGAATTGACGAAGAACTACTATCAATATTAGTCTTTATTAATGTCGAATAGAAATAAAAAATGGGGCGTGGCCAAGTGGTAAGGCAACGGGTTTTGGTCCCGGTATTCGGAGGTTCGAATCCTTCCGTCCCAGAGCATACCTATTATATTATATATATCATATCAGAATATAGATTTTCTATTTTATATCAGAATAAAAGAAAGATTGCCCTTTTTTAAACAACCTTATTTTTTTTTAAGAGTAGAATAAGATTGGTTATAATCTGATTTTGCTTTCCTATAATGATTAATTCTTATATGAATTATATCTTTTTCAAAAATCAAAAATCGAATCGTGTTCAAATAACACACAGATGAAATTGAATCTATTTGTATACAGGTAAGAGGTAAGATGAGAGCATAGATTAAATCATATTTCTATTTAATAAGTTAGTTCTTCATAAAATAAAAATACGAGCCATGATTTAATCTGTACTTGTTTTAATTTACATTTATACAAAATAGTAATAGTCTGGAACACTCTAATAGGATTCTTTTTTTATTTAGGATTCATCATCTTCATAGAATTGACGCAGTAGATAGTAGTTAAACGTCAATGTAAAATACCAATTTCAATATATGCGGCTGTCTGAATTTCATTAAAAAAAAATCAAGTTACATACGTAACATATGTCTTTTCTTTGAACCCCGTCTTTAAGTATTTTGTGTTTTCTTTTATGAAAAATTGTAAATATATGATATGTATCAATTGAGACAAAGTGTATTCATACATCTTAGTCGCTTTTCCTTAGGAAATAATTGCAGCCGGATTATTGACTCCAAGTCAAATAAACTACGCAGAAAGGAAGCGAAGGCTTATATATATGTATTGTTATCGTTCTATTTCTTCTATTTCATTGATTCATTGAAAACTTTATTTTATTTCAATTGAGTTTTGTGACAATAGATTTGTTATCCCTAAATTTTAAATATTTAACTTTACCCTTTAACATAGAATGTTTCTAATTACTTTCAAAGATATTTGTTTAGTCTACCTGATAGGTATGGGGATCCTCTTTTAATTATGATTTATCAAAAAGAATAACAACCCAAAGCCTCTATTCTATCAGTCTTTATCCACCACCTCGTGAAAAACAAAAAGAATTTACATTTTTTTTATGGTTTAATCCGAATATGAATTTTTCTCTATTATTATCAAAATGCGATTTTTACTGTAAAGCCTTATTCAAATAATGTAATGATAGTGAAATAGGAAATTTTTCAATCAATTAAATATTTTTAATAATGTCTTATGAGTCCTTGGTACTCGAAGAAGTGTGAAATTGGTGAATCTATTTTAGCAAGTCACCTCAAGATGCAGATTAAAAAAAACTTATTTGTGTTATTTATTAGTTCAATTTTTTTATATTCTAATATTTAGATTATAATTCTAAAGAAAAAATAAAATAATATATTAAAAAAATATTTATTATATATATTATATGGGGTTAAATTTAATTCGTGCTGATACTTCTTGAGAAATTACCCATTCATAAAAGTATGGATTACTATGTACCGAACGAACCAATGATTATTCATGAGTCCATAATGGAATCAATTACATACGGTTTACAGCAACCTACTAGGAAATGTTATGGTAAAACTTCGTTTAAAACGATGTGGTAAAAAGCAACGTGCGACTTGAGGGATATGGTCGTCTGTGGATTCTTACATCCATCATTTTCTTTTTATATTAATTAGATAGGAATGAGGGTGCTCTTGGCTCGACATCGTTTGTTCTGTTTCACTAGAACCCTCCTTTTTGAGGTCGGGGGTTGGGATGTAAATAGTACATGATCTTAATGGAGCTCGAGTAAAAAAAAGTATTGATTCATTTTTTAAGGGAACGGATCTAGGGTTAGTGTTAATTAATAAGTTGAAACAGCTTCGTAAGTATATTTTCCATATAAAAATCGAAAGGATCCAATTTTAAAATTTATAAGTAAAACCTCTTGGAATTGGTAAAACTCTTTCGATTAAAAGTGTATCGCGCAGGAATCAAATCGACCATTTGTATGATTTTTTGATAAAAAGAAATCACAAAAAGGGTATGTTGCTGACGTTTTTTGAAACGATTAAAAATCACCGAAGTAATGTCTAAACCCAATGATTCAAAGAAACGATAAAGAATCCTGGAACAAGGAAATACCACTTTCAGTTGTCTCAATAAATAGATTCTAATTAAGAATCAAAATAGATTCTAAAGACAAAAAAGGTGCGTGGTTAGAGATCGCTCAATAAACGAAATACCTAAAGTAAAGGGTTTCCTTGGGTTATTAGCGAGTTATCCAACTTGAGTTATGAGGATGCGAATACAAATGATTTTATTTTCTTTTTCGGATAAGAATAAGGAATAATAAAAAGTACTTAACTCATATTTAATTGATTTGATTATTTTATGGATCCATTTGACATTACTAATTAAAAATTTAAAATTCGATCCGTAGACATAATTTCGAATTTTCTTGAGCCGTATGAGGAGAAAACCTCTTATACGTTTCTAGGGGGGGTATTATTCATCTACATCTATCCCAATGGGTGGTTTATCGAATCGTTGCAATTGATGCTCGATGCCGAAGAGAAGGAAGAGCTCTTCGGAAAGTGGGCTTTTATGATCCGCTAAAGAATCAAACCTATTTAAATGTTCCTGCTATTCTATATTTCCTTGAAAGGGGCGCTCAACCTACGGGAACTGTTCATGATATTTCGAAGAAGGCGGGAGTTTTTATGGAACTTTGCCTTAATCAACAGATTAAATTCAATTAATGAATAGAACAAAAGAGGGGGGGGGCGGTAGTATATAAAAGGTTATACAAAGTTATATAAGCCCCCTCTTTTGTTCTATTCATACCTATTTATTATTACTACCAAAAAATGTCTACTACTAAAAAATGTCGTCTTCTATAACGACAAAAATTTATTTTTATTTTAGTGATAGAAATTCATTTAATTTAAGACAGATGAAAAAAAGATCAAATGAATAACCGAAGTAGTTGGATTTCTAAATCCAAAATATTTACATTAGTGCCAATTCAATACAAGTCATTAGTTTTTTCTTTATTTGTATAATTTATATTTTATTATATTAATTCAATATTTAATTTTTTTTTTATTTTAATTTATGGTTCTCCACATTGTGTTCTTTTCTTAAGATTTACATTCATATTGACAACAGTGTATCAAACAAATATAATCCGATCATGAATAAATGTATCTATTTCCCTCTGTTCCATCTATGGACTTGGTTTTTTTATTTTACTTTATTTAAACGATGGATTCGTCGGATTTGCTGGGATACGAGAAGCCTTTATTTATTTATTATTTATTTTATTGAAAAAAAAAAACGGATAAGATAAGATACGAACTAAATCCGTGGTAGTACATCAATTTTGACTTAATCCATATCCTTATCTTAATCTAGATTCTTATTTTAGAAGTCAGTGTATTTGCATCTAATATGTTCATTATTTTTTTTATGTTTAGAATCGATTAGCAATATTTTTGCTATTTTACTATTTGGATTTCGGTGTGCAATTAAATCTAATTTTTTATTCCGATTGGATCTACACATTTTTTTTTTTGGGGGGGGGGTTGCTAACTCAACGGTAGAGTACTCGGCTTTTAAGTGCGACTGGCAATTTTTACACATTTGTATGAAGCAACGTCTTCGTCGATACTATCTCTAGAGCTTGTAAGACCGCGACTGATCCTCAAAGGAATGAATGGAAAAAGCAGCATGTCGTATCAATGTGGAATTCTGAGAATATTTTATTCTTAGCGGATCGGTTCAAAACTTTGTTTAAATTCTTGACGAAAAAAAATAAAATAAAATTAAATTTTGGGTTAAGTGAATAAATGGATAGAGCCCTATGGCTCCAATTATAGGTAAACAAAAAAAAAGAAACGAGCTTCTGTTCTTAATTTGAACGATTACCCGATCTAATTAAACGTTAAAAATAGATTAGTCCTTGATGCGGGAAATGCTTTTCCCATAAGTGGATCATCGATTTATTTTTAAATCCTAATTATTAGTAGCTATTCTCCATTAGAGTGTGGGGGTAAATGTGTAGAAAAAGCAATCTATTGATAAAGATAAAAATCCTTTTTTTCCAAAATCAAAAGAGCGATTGGGTTGAACAAATAAAGGATTTCTAACCATCTTGTTATCCTCGAATTAACATAAACCAATTAAATTAGATGGAAAAGGAGAGGCTAAAGAGTCCGTCGATCAGTCTTATCTGGTTCCGGGGTATATATCTATTTATTTCTTACTATAATATCCTGTTTTGACTGTATCGTACTATGTGTCATTTAATAACCCAAAAGAAATCCCTTATCCCCATCTAATTTTAAATGGAGGAATTTCAAGGATATTTAGAACTCGATAGATTTCGGCAACATGACTTCCTATACCCACTTATCTTTCGGGAATATAGTTATGCACTTGCTCATGGTCATGGTTTAAATAGATACATGTTGTTGGAAAATATAGGTTATGATAATAAATCTAGTTTACTGATTGTAAAACGCTTAATTACTACAATGTATCAACAGAATTATTTGATAATTTCTGCTAATGATTCTAAACAAAATCCATTTTTGGGGTACAACAAGAATTTGCATTCTAAAATTCTATCAGAAGGATTTGCAATCATTGTGGAAATTCCATTTTATCTACGATTAATATCTTCTTTAGAAGGGGCAGAAATCGTAAGATTTTACAATTTACGATCCATTCATTCAATATTTCCCTTTTTAGAGGAAAAGTTCCCACATTTAAATTATTCGGCGGATATACTAATACCCTACCCTGCCCATCTGGAAATATTGGTTCAAACCCTTCGTTACCGGGTGAAAGATGCTTCTTATTTGCATTTATTGCGGTTCTTTCTTCATGAGTATTCTAATTGTAACAGTCTTATTATTACAAATAAATCTATTTCCATTTTTTCAAAAAGTAATCCGAGATTCTTTTTATTCCTATATAATTCTTATATATGTGAATACGAATCCATCTTCCTTTTTCTCCGTAACCAATCTTCTCATTTACGATTAACATCTTCTGGAGTCCTTTTTGAACGACTCTGTTTATATAGAAAAATAGAACATTTTGCCGAAGTCTTTGCTAATGATTTTCCGGTCATCCCATGCTTTCTCAAGGATCCTTTCATGCATTATGTTAGATATCAAGGAAAATCAATTCTGGCTTCCAAAGACACACCTCTTCTAATGAATAAATGGAAATCTTACCTTGTCAATTTATGGCAATGTCATTTTGATGTATGGTCTCACGCGGCAAGTATCCGTATAAACCAATTATCCAAGCATTCCCTCGATTTTTTGAGTTACTTTTCAAGTGTTCGACGAAATCCTGCAGTGGTGCGGAATCAAATGCTAGAAAATTCATTTCCACTAAAGAATGCTCCCAATAAACTCGATACAATAGTTCCAATTATTCCTCTGATTGGATCATTGGCTAAAGCGAAATTTTGTAACGCAGTAGGGCATCCAATTAGTAA